AATTATCTTTTGCTAATCTTATATTAGTAATTGATAAAAGTTAATAAAGGTTAATTTATTATATTATATGGCTATCTTTTGATAAATACACATATTATTTATATAGTATGTGTATAAGCGGCTATAAGTTAATGGTAAACCCGACGTCTTCCAAACGTTTTATGTCGATTCGACTTCGGCTAGCCGCAAAATAAACCAGAGATTACACTGGTTATAATCTGTTTTTAAATAATATACCTTCCTATTTCTTATGATAAAGTGTATCAAATCAAAGAATAGAGTCTTAGATTTCTAATCTGTCTATTTTACGATCGGTTACTTCCCATTTTACTTCTTATAATGAAAGTATAATTAATTACAATAATATTGTTACTAAAAACAACAATAGTATATTAAAATCTAGCATATCACTTTGAACAGAGAGATGATTTTTATCATCTAATGCTAAAGATATTGGAACATTATATTTAATATTCGCTTTATTTTCAGGATTATTAGGTACAGCTTTTTCAGTCTTAATTAGATTAGAATTAAGTGGACCTGGTGTTCAATATATAGCAGATAATCAATTATATAACAGTATAATAACAGCACACGCCATCCTTATGATTTTCTTCATGGTCAAAAATAATGCAAATATGTTAAATGAAAAATTAAATCTATCCCCAATCTTGCTTTATCATAGATACAGCACGATCAAGATTGCTGAAGATTATGATATAAAAGTGGGTAACGATAATAACAATAAAGATAATAAAGATTTCAAATCTAAAAATAAATATGTTAAAATATTAGTAGAAGACCCTTATAATAACAGAGATATAATCCTTAAAGTAACTAAAAAACAAAAAGGTGTTTATGTATGGGAAACTCTAGATCTAAAAAATATTTATGTAGGTCATTCTATTAACTTGTACAACCGTATAAGTTCTTATTTTATGCCTTCAATACTTAAAACTAAAGCGGGGAGAGTTCTCAGATACTTAAACAAACACGGTTTTAGTAATATAAGATTGACTATATATATTTTGGACGTTGAATCTACTTTAGATCAAGTAGTAGCCTTAGAACAAGAATTTATTGATACTTTGAACCCTAATCTTAACGTAGATTTAGTTGCTGCTAGTCCTGGTTATCATGAACCAGTGTCTGAGGAGATACGTAATAAACTACGTAAAGAGAGAGGTACTCCTATCTACATATATGATTCAAAAACCCTAAATCTATTATATATATTTGAGTCAAAACAACATATGTATAGTTCAATAAATATTCATCATAAAACTTTAAATGATTGTTTAGACTTAGGTACTTTATATCTAGATCACTTCTTTTTATCAGGTGATTTACTTGAAATTGAATATATTAACCAACTAACTTTAGAGGAAATAAAAACTTTAGTTGTAAATAAACGGGATTTATATAAAATTAAACATCCAGCAGCTAAAGCTATACTTGCAGAGTTTAAATACGATGCAAGTAAAAACTTAGAGTTTTATTCGTTAAATAGTTTGGCCAATCATCTTAAAGGCGATCGTCAAGTGATTAGAGATTACTTAAAAGGAATTAAGTCTGGTTATTATAGAGGTAAATGAAGATTTACTTATCAAAATTTGGACATTTAACATAAAAATTTATAGTATTCTATAAAAAAAAAGGCATGGCCGGGTAAGGCAGAAATGCTTTACTTTCTTTTCGCTATATGCTGGAATACCTTTAGAGCTCTTAGAACTAGTAATACAGACTTTCTTTTTTGAAAAGCGGTATAATACAGTTACATTTTAAGAGATTAGGCAATCAGCAGGAAACCAAATCTAGAGGGGCTTTTTAAGCATTAAACACCTTTAAGTAGTAGGATCCTCAGAGACTACACGCGAAATACCTTATTAAATATTATATTTAAAGGTAAAGATATAGTCCGGCCGTTAATGAAAATTAGCGGGTTAAAATCGTATGCCAGCTATGATAGGAGGATTTGGTAATTTTTTATTGCCACTTTTAGTAGGGGGTCCTGATATGGCATTCCCTAGATTAAATAATATAAGTTTCTGATTATTACCACCTAGTTTAATATTATTCCTTTTTGCTAGCGGTATAGAAAACGGAGCAGGTACAGGTTGAACACTGTATCCACCATTAAGTGGTATACAAAGTCACAGTGGACCTAGTGTTGATTTAGCTATATTTGCTTTACACTTATCTGGTATAAGTAGTTTATTAGGTGCAATTAACTTTATAACTACTATATTAAATATGAGAAGTCCAGGTATAAGATTACATAAATTAGCTTTATTTGGATGAGCTGTAGTTGTTACAGCTGTATTATTATTATTATCATTACCTGTTCTTGCCGGTGCAATTACAATGGTTTTAACTGATAGAAATTTTAATACATCATTTTTTGAAGCTGCTGGTGGTGGTGATCCTATACTATACCAACATCTTTTCTGATTCTTCGGTCACCCTGAAGTTTATATATTAATTATACCTGGTTTTGGTGTTGTTAGTACTACTATATCTGCTAGCTCTAACAAGAGTGTATTTGGGTATTTAGGTATGGTATATGCGATGATGTCTATTGGAGTTTTAGGTTTTGTTGTTTGAAGTCACCACATGTATACTGTAGGATTAGACGTTGATACTAGAGCCTACTTTACAGCTGCTACATTAATTATTGCTGTTCCAACTGGTATTAAAATATTTAGTTGATTAGCTACATGTTACGGAGGATCTTTACAATTAACACCTTCAATGTTATTTGCTTTAGGTTTCGTATTTATGTTTACAATAGGTGGATTAAGTGGAGTTGTTTTAGCTAATGCTTCTCTTGATATCGCTTTCCATGACACTTACTATGTTGTAGCTCATTTCCATTATGTTTTAAGTATGGGTGCTGTATTTGCATTATTTAGTGCTTGATACTTCTGAATACCTAAAATACTAGGATTAGATTACAGCCAATTTTTAGGTAAAGTACACTTCTGAATTATGTTTATTGGTGTTAATGTTACATTCTTCCCTCAACATTTCTTAGGTTTACAAGGTATGCCTAGAAGAATTGGTGATTACCCTGATGCTTTCGCAGGTTGAAATTTAATAAGTAGTTTTGGGTCTATAATAAGTGTAGTAGCTACTTGACTTTTCTTATACATTATATATATACAATTAGTTGAAGGAAAAGCTACAAGCAGATATCCTTGATTAACACCTCAATTCTATAGCGATTCTTTACAAACATTATTAAATAGAAGTTATAATAGTTTAGAGTGAGCATTAACTAGCCCACCTAAACCTCATGCATTTGTGTCATTACCTTTACAAAGTAAAATATCTAATCCTATACATAGATACTATTCAGGTATCTCTTCAGGTATTTGCTTTCAGATGGTTAGTTATAATTTGTTTAACTAAGCTAATTAATATTTATATGTTAAATATTCTTAATTTAATATTACGTGTATTTAATTCAATATTATCTAATCTAAAAGATATATGGGAAAGTTTACTAAAAGAATGTAATGATATGTATTTTTCCTTATCTAATGCGAACTATTCTACTCTTATTATTATTTTAGGTTTAACTATATCCCTTTTAGTTACTATGCGATTTATATACAAGTCAATAGGAAAACCAAGCATAATTATTCAAAAATTAACTATAAAAGAAATATTAATTTTAAAATTAAAAAATATAGCTAATAATCCTTTAACTACTGGGTTAATATTTATCTTTATGTTTTTATTAACAACGACCATAAGATTTACCACATGTTCTACATTGGGTATAGAGTATAAGGATTTTTTTTATTATGCTTTTTTGGCATTCTCTCTTTGATTACCTATTACATATATATGTGGTGTATTAAACAGTATTATAATAAAATACAATCCTTTTAGTTTTAATGTAGATTTTTCTTCAAGTTTTGCGAAAAAGAATATTACATACAAAAAAGCTATAAGATGAATTATTGTATTTCTTTGTTTGTACTTTATAAGATTAATTTTTATAGATAATAGGGAAATATTATTACCTATTTTTTTTTCTGTAAATTATTGTTCTTCCAATAAAAATTCTATGTACTTTGAACCTGAAGATGACCCTAGGTCAAATAACCCAAAAAGGAGAAAAAAGCTACAGGTAGTTATAGCTCCATATGAAGGTAGAAGCGGAGGCACTACTATAGAGTCAAGTTTAGGTATAAGTAATAATACACAAGTACCAGAAGCTTCAACTTCTTCAGCTTTAATTTCTTCAACTTCTTCAACTTTTGGTACACAAGTACCAGAAGCTTCAACTTCTTCAGCTTTAACTATAGCTCCTGCTATAAATTGACTTTCAATTTTAACGTCAGCTAAAAATGAACGTAGAGAAGCCTTAGCGAAGGAGATTTTAGATAGAAGTAGTAATTTACCTGATAGTAGGGCTAATAATAGAGATAAATGTCTAGTTATACATGAAAATAGCAGTTTGTTAATACCCCAAAAATATGCAGAATCTGCAATTTTAGTAGAGCCGTCAGTATGACCGATTAAACTTAAAGATAGACCTGCATATATAATATTGGATAAATTAGGTATTAATTTTAAGGACCCTAATAAAGATTACGATGTTGTTCCTTCTTCTTTTTTGAATTATAAAGAAGGTCTTTTATCTGAAATGTCAAAAATTTTAAAAAAAGTGGGAAATTATGATTATAAAGATATACGGGCTATTAATTTAAATATACTCAGAGAAGTTTTAGTTGTTTATCAACAAGAAACGTTGCGTGCTAATAGATTAACTAAAGGGGGTAGTATTTCTGTTAATACTATAGCATCCGGGGGAAAATATTTTCAGGGTTGTATGGGATTATATTATAAAGAAGAACATCTATATAAAAAGTCTGATTTATATATAATTCCACACGTTAAACCTCCAATTATAGAGGATTATTTTTCTTTAAGATATCATCTTGGTATGCTAGAAGCTTTACTTGAAATATCGGTAGATTTTGGTAGAAGATATAGACGACCAGATGATCCTAGAAATTGAACACATAATCATCTTACTATGGTAAGAAATCATACTAAAACTGTATTTGATTATGTAGAAGAAGAAATAAGGAAAGCATATAAAAAGCCTATTATAATATTTAGAATAGAGGATATCAAGAATAATAAAAAATGACTAAATTAAAATTTAATTTAAGTTTATTTTGATTAATCTAACAAGCTTCTTGATGTATCATATATTGACACTTTAACCGGGTATCTATATCTTTCAGTTTAAAAGCATTGTTTTATAACTAACATTAACGGCGTTAGGGTTGTTAAAATATATATCCCAATTTATTAATGAAATAGCCAAATTTAAAGCATTGAATGGGTCTTATAAACATTAAAATTATTTTTAATGGTTATTTTGCATCAATGTTTTCCACGTAAACCTTTTACAAAAAGTTCTGATGTGAGTAAGTCTTTACTTATCTATACATCTATCAAATTTCAAATAAGTATCCAATGGAAGAAGAATTATATGCAATAGTTACAGAGATTAACAGGTTACTTCCTCAAATGGAAGTCTTCATCACTCAGTTTAAAGCAATTGTTCTAGATACTGGTATTAACGTAGTATCAGATGCTCAAGGTAACATGTCTATCGATGTACCTTCAAGTATGACAGATTCATACGCTAATAAAATTAGTGCTAGAGTAGGAGTCATAGACAGATTAATAACTCATAATGGATCTTCTATAAATGAATTGTTTAATAAGGGTTTAAATATAGAAAATTCTTTAAAAATTAAAGATCCTACATATAGTAGCCTATTGACTAGTGAAATAGCCAAATTTAAAGCATTGAATGGGTCTTATAAACATTAAAATTATTTTTAATGGTTATTTTGCATCAATGTTTTCCACGTAAACCTTTTACAAAAAGTTCTGATGTGAGTAAGTCTTTACTTATCTATACATCTATCAAATTCCATAAATACCATGCCACAGTTAGTTCCTTTTTATTTTATTAATCAAGTAACTTTTGCATTTGTTATATTAGTAACAATGATATATGTATTTTCTAAATATATATTACCAAGGTTTGTGCGTCTATTCTTAAGCCGTGTTTTTATAAGTAAATTATAAAATAATTCTATGATATAAAGGTTAACATAAGCATTAGCTTATGTTAAACCCTGAAAATTAAATTGTTTATGGGGTTATATTAGTATAATAATAGTCTCAAGTATTTCATCCTTAACTATATTAGTTACAATAAACTAAAAACAATAATTTAAATATAAATAATATATAATGAATTTAACCCTAGTACTCTTTTTAATCGGGATTTTAGGTTTCGTTTTAAATAGAAAAAATATAATATTAATGCTTATTTCTATAGAGATAATGCTTCTATCTATTACATTTTTAATATTGGTAAGTTCACTTAGCTTTGATGATATATTAGGCCAAACTTATGCTATATATATAATAGCAATAGCGGGTGCAGAATCTGCGATAGGTTTGGGTATACTAGTAGCTTTTTACAGATTAAGAGGAAGTATAGCTATAGAGTATAAATAATGTATTTAGCAATAATAACTTTACCTTTGTTAGGGTCAATAGTTGCGGGGCTTTTTGGTAGAAAAGTTGGAGTTAGTGGGGCGCAGTTAATAACATCTTTATGTGTAATTTTAACAACATTATTAGCAACAGTTGCCTTTTTTGAAGTAGGATTAAATAACATACCTGTATCTATAAATCTTTTCAGATGAATAGATAGTGAATCACTAAATGTGTTATGAGGTTTTCAGTTTGATAGTTTAACTGTGTCTATGTTAATACCTGTTTTAATTGTTTCTTCTTTAGTGCACGTATACTCTATAGGGTACATGAGCCATGACCCACACAATCAAAGATTTTTTAGCTATCTTAGTTTATTTACATTTATGATGGTAATACTAGTTACAGCTAATAATTTTTTATTAATGTTTGTAGGGTGAGAGGGTGTAGGTATTTGCTCATATCTGTTAGTTAGTTTCTGGTTTACTAGAATAGCAGCAAATCAAAGCTCTATCTCTGCTTTATTAACTAATAGAGTTGGGGATGCCTTTTTTATGATAGGTATGTTTGCTATATTATGATCTTTTGGTAATATAGATTATAGCACTGTTTTCTCATTAGCTCCTTTTGTTAATGAAAATATTGTTACAATTATAGGAGTATGTTTATTAATAGGAGCTATGGCTAAAAGTTCTCAAATAGGGTTACATGTGTGATTACCTATGGCTATGGAAGGGCCTACACCAGTTAGTGCTTTAATACACGCTGCTACAATGGTTACAGCTGGTGTATATTTACTTATGCGTACAAGTCCTTTAATAGAATATAGTTCAACTGTTTTAATTTTATGTTTATGATTAGGTGCAATAACTACTGTTTTTAGTAGTCTTATTGGGCTATTCCAACAAGATATTAAAAAAGTTATTGCATACAGTACTATGAGTCAATTAGGTATGATGGTTATTGCAGTAGGTTTATCTTCATACAATCTTGCTTTATTTCATTTAGTTAATCATGCTTTCTATAAAGCACTGTTATTTTTAGGTGCGGGAGCTGTAATTCACGCTGTATCTGATAACCAGGATTTTAGAAAATACGGAGGATTAAGAGCATTCTTGCCTTTAACTTATTCTGTTATGCTGATAGCTAGTCTTAGTTTAGTTGCATTCCCTTTTATGACAGGGTTTTATAGTAAAGATTTTATTTTAGAATCTGCATATGGGCAATTCTATTTTAGTAGTACAGTTGTTTACTTTATTGCTACTATAGGGGCAATGTTTACTACTTTATACTCGGTTAAAGTTTTATATTTAACTTTCTTAACTAACCCGAATGGGCCTTTAACTAGTTATAAACACGCACATGAAGGAGATATCTTTATGAGTCTACCTTTAATTATATTAGCCATATTTTCTATATTCTTTGGTTATATAGCTAAAGACCTTTTTATAGGTTTAGGTTCAGGATTTTTTATGGATAATAGTTTATTTATACATCCTATGCATGAAACTATGCTAGACACAGAATTTGCTGTACCTGTTTTATTTAAATTATTACCTCTAATATTTACTATTTCTCTTAGTTTTTTAGCTATTATTTTATCTGAATTTTTACCATTAAGTTTAATTAATTTTAAATTAACTAGACTAGGTTATAATATTTTTAGCTTCTTTAACCAACGTTTTTTAATTGAACTTTTATATAATAAATATATAACAGGGTTTGTATTAAAATTAGGAGGTCAAACTACAAAAGTTTTAGATAGAGGTAGTGTAGAACTATTGGGACCTTATGGTTTAGAAAAAGGATTAGTAAATTTAAGTAAAAAAATATCTAGTTTAGATACAGGTGTTATTACTAGTTATGCTTTATACATCTTAATAGGATTTATATTTTATATATTAATTCCCTATTTATCTATGTTTGATTCTAGTTTACTTATATTAATTCTCTTACCTTTATTTAGTACAATAAAAAGTTAATGTTTAATTTAATACATTTAACTTAAGGTTTTTATTATTAAGTATTATTAGAAAAAAGTTTTTAAAATTTTATTTTCTTAATAAAACTAATGCGAAGTGGTGTAATAATAACATTGCTGATTAACTATCAGCAGTTAAAAGTGTAAATCTTTTTTTCGCTCTCTTATTATAGGTCTTAATGTTAACTATACTTATAATAATTACCACATTATGTGTGGTGTTAATCAAGATGAAATATATCTACCCTATATATTATCTTTATATATAATTATTAAATATATAGTATCCATATAGTATATAATACTAATGGACACTGTTGTACTTTAAGTTATACACGTGTTGCAGATGGTTCTGCTTTTATTATTTATATGTATTAAGGAAGTTCGACTCTTCCACACTTTATATAGTTAAAATAATTTGTATAAGTTTTAGTTTCACAAATTAATTTAATTGTAAAAACTTTACATCCTTAAATATTATATTGTTTAAACTAAACCATTAGAGAATTAAAATAGGGTAAGACGGTACTTACCTAGTTATTTAACTTAGCTAGTCCTAGTTTTTAGTTAAGGACTAACATAAGAAGTTATCTATATTTCTAAAAAATAAGTATTTAATGTTATCTGTATATAAAATGAGAATTTTTAAAAATCATCCTTTGTTAAAATTGGTTAATTCATATTTAATAGATTCACCACAACCTAGTAATATTAGCTATCTGTGAAACTTTGGTTCTCTATTAGCCGTTTGTTTAATAGTACAAATAGTAACAGGAGTTACATTAGCAATGCACTACAACCCTAGTGTATTAGAAGCTTTCAATTCAGTAGAACATATCATGCGTGATGTTAATAATGGTTGATTAATACGTTACTTACACAGTAATACAGCTTCAGCCTTCTTTTTTTTAGTGTATTTACACATAGGAAGAGGTTTATATTACGGGTCTTACAGAGCACCTAGAACATTAGTTTGAACATTAGGTGTAATTATTTTTGTGTTAATGATGGCTACAGGATTCTTAGGTTATGTTTTACCATACGGCCAAATGTCATTGTGAGGTGCGACTGTTATTACAAACCTTATGAGTGCGATTCCTTGAGTTGGACAAGATATAGTTGAATTTATTTGAGGTGGTTTTTCTGTTAATAACGCTACTTTAAATAGATTTTTTGCTTTACATTTTGTTTTACCTTTTGTTTTAGCTGCATTAGCTCTAATGCACTTAATTGCTCTTCATGACAGTGCTGGATCTGGTAATCCATTAGGTGTTTCAGGTAATTTTGATAGATTAGCTTTTGCTCCTTATTTTTTATTTAAAGATTTAATAACTATATTTATCTTTATAATTGTATTAAGTGTATTTGTATTCTTTATGCCTAATGTTTTAGGAGATAGTGATAACTATGTTGTAGCAAATCCTATGCAAACTCCTCCTGCTATAGTTCCTGAATGATACTTATTACCTTTCTATGCTATATTAAGATCTATTCCTAATAAATTATTAGGTGTTATTGCTATGTTTGGTGCTATTTTTATATTATTAGCTATGCCTTACACAGATTTAAGTAGATCTAGAGGTATACAATTCAGACCTTTAAGTAAAATAGCTTTTTATATGTTTATAGCTAATTTCTTAATATTATTGGTATTAGGTGCTAAACATGTGGAATCTCCATTTATTGAATTTGGACAAATAAGTACTGTTATTTATTTTGCTCACTTTTTAATAATAGTACCTCTAGTTAGTTTATTAGAAAATACATTAGTGGAATTAAGTATAACTAAATCGCATAAGGCTTAGTTATACACACAAAAAAAAAAGTATGTACATATAAATAATTATAGATTTTTTTAATGTTATTTAAAAGACTAGCACTTATATCTTAAGAGTTACATGTGTATTAGTAATATATTATTTCAAACATTGTCATATTACAGGTTAAACTTTGATCTTAAAGATATATAAGTATGTAGAGATATTTTTATACGTTTTTACGTAGAGATATGTTGCAAATGGTTTTGCATTTGGATTGCAGATCTATAATAAGGGGTTCGATTCTTCCATATCTCTATAATTAAAAGCTAATTAAAATAAAAATATAATAAGTCGCAAAATTTTTATAAAAATATTTAGTCACTACAGGAATTATAGTATATACTAATTATTGGAGTAATATTAGGTGCATTTATCTTAGGTGTAGCTAGAAATCTTACAATTAGAGATCTACTTTTTCATATACTATTTTTGGTACCATCTTCTTTAAAGTTCGTGTTTTATTTGCTTTAATGGTATACTTATGCATATAAATTTTATATTGATAATGTTTGTATATGTATTTATAAATTATCTGAGCTTTTACTGTTAAGTTAAATAAATATTTATTTTTATTATTGTATTGTTATATTTGTTCTGGTAATAATATGGAATAGAATTTAATTTAAATCAAAATTTGATTTAAATTTAAATTTAAATTTATTTTTACTTTCTAATATATCTAAATAAATTTTATTGCATTATATTGTATTAGGTATTAATATGAATTATTAGTAATAAAAGTTTTTATAAAAAAAAAAAAAATGATATACTTACCCACCTTAATATCTATAGTAGAAGTGCTATTAGTTACTGTGCCTGTGTTATTAACTGTAGCTTATTTAACAGTAGCCGAAAGAAAAGGATTAGCTAGCATGCAAAGAAGATTAGGGCCGAATACAGTGGGTTACTATGGTTTATTACAAGCATTCGCGGATGCCTTAAAACTATTGTTAAAAGAATATGTATCACCTACACAAGCTAATTTTGTGTTATTTTTCCTTGGTCCAATTATAACTTTAATATTTGCACTGCTAGGTTATGCTGTAGTACCATATGGACCTGGTTTAGCTATAAGTGATCTTAATTTAGGTATATTATATATGTTAGCTGTTTCATCTTTAGCTACATATGGTATATTATTAGCAGGATGAAGTGCAAATAGTAAATATGCCTTTTTAGGTTCACTTAGAAGTACAGCTCAATTAATAAGTTATGAACTAATATTAAGTTCAGCTATTCTTTTAGTAATTATGTTAACAGGTAGTTTAAATCTTACAGTAAATGTAGAAGCTCAAAGAGCCGTTTGATTTATAATACCTTTGTTCCCCATATTTATAATCTTCTTAATAGGATCTATAGCAGAAACTAATAGAGCCCCTTTTGATTTAGCTGAAGCTGAATCTGAACTAGTTAGTGGATTTATGACAGAGCACGCTGCAGTTATATTTGTATTTTTCTTTTTAGCCGAATACTCTAGTATTGTTCTAATTTGTGTTTTAACTAGTATATTGTTTTTAGGTGGATATTTATACGATATTTTACCTTTTTCTATATTTGGTTTATTCCAGTTTATAGATTTTGATTACTATGTAGAAGAAACTTTACATTATAAAGTGTTAGGTCCTGAATATTACTATAACCCTTTAACTGAAGGATTATATTATGGTCTAAGTTTAGGATTAAAAACTTGTATCATGACTTTTGTATTTATATGGGCTAGAGCTTCTTTCCCTAGAATACGTTTTGATCAATTAATGACATTTTGTTGAATAATTTTATTACCTATAGTTATTGCTTTTGTCGTTTTAGTTCCTTGTATATTATATAGCTTTGATATAATACCAAGTAATATTCCTTTACTTTAGTTTTTTTAATATAACTTTAAGTAAACCATACTCTTATTAGCTCAATGGTAGAGCAGGATACTTCTAATATCTAGATCTAAGTTCGAATCTTAGATAAGAATTAAGGTTTATAATTAGTTTATTTAAACTATGTTAAACTAGAAAAGGAATTTAAATCCTTATATACTTAAAGGGTATAATATAAATCCTTTTAAGTATGCGAAAAAAAAAGACAATAAAAATAAGGAGATAATAAAAATAATGACACATTCAAACATATTGAGAGAAATTGCTAGTCCCCTTGATCAGTTTGAAATAAGAAACCTTCTAAGTATGGAAGCCCCTATATTGGGAGATATTAACATATCTATTACAAATATAGGATTATATTTATTAATATCTACTTTTATAATTTTAAGTGGTAGTGTTTTAGCTACTAATTATAATAAAATTATAAGTAATAGCTGATCAATTAGTCAAGAAACATTATATGCAACAATACATAGTATTGTTACAAATCAAATAAACTCTGTAAAAGGTCAATTATATTTCCCTTTTATATATGCCTTATTTGTATTTATTTTAATTAATAATTTAATAGGTTTAGTTCCATATAGCTTTGCATCTACTAGTCATTTTGTATTAACTTTTGGACTTAGTTTTACTATAGTTTTAGGTGCAACTATATTAGGATTCCAAAAACACGGGTTAGAGTTCTTTTCTTTATTAGTACCAGCTGGTTGTCCTTTAGGTTTATTACCTTTATTAGTTTTAATTGAATTTATTTCTTATTTAGCTAGAGCTGTATCATTAGGGCTTAGATTAGCTGCTAATATCTTAAGTGGTCATATGTTATTACATATCTTAGCTGGATTTACTTATAATATCATGACTTCAGGATTTATATTCTTCTTTTTAGGTTTAATGCCTTTAGCGTTTATAATTGCTTTCTGTGGTCTTGAATTGGGTATTGCTTTTATACAAGCTCAAGTGTTTGTGGTATTAACAAGTAGTTACATTAAAGATGGATTAGATTTACATTAAGTGTAAGACATATTATATTATAAATTTTATAATATATATATATATATATATATATATATAAACTAAATGAAAATTTTGTAATTTTATGATTAGATTTTTTATTTTAAATTTTAGATAGGTATTTATACGTATGTTTAACCATAGGTATGGTTAAGATCAATAGGTATATTAAGAATAAATCTTATATTAATATAAAATTTGCATATAGATTTGTTAAAGTCCAGTGTTTATTAAACTTATACAGGTATAAAGTGTTAAAGCTAAAGTTTTTGGTATAGTACAGAAAAATTTTTTAATATACAAAATTTTGTATATGAAATACATTTAAGCAAGTCTATCTTGTTTATTACGTAGTATTATGTTAAAATACAAGCCTACAGTTAAAAGTTAAGACAGACTAATTATTAAACAGAAACTGGCTTAATTGTATATCTATTTATTTTTAGATTTTCTTAGATTTATACATATAGTCTACAAGAATTATTTAAATTTAATAGAGGATTTATTTGTATAAATACAAAGTGTATATCATGTGCAATTTTCATTAAATGTAATATCTTAAAAATCTGAATCAGATTATTAAGTTATTAATACAACTGGTTATAATCCAGGCTCTGTCGGGGATGATCTTAAATTATTGTAATGTTAAATACACATTAGTAGTATTAATATTTAATTAACTAATTAATTATTAATACAATTATAGAATATATTTGAGTTTGATGATGGCTCTGAATGAACGCTGTCCAAATGCTTGACACATGCTAATCGTACGTTTAATATAATATAATAGTCTTCAGGTTAAGCCTGGAAAACTATTTATTTAATTAAAAGTGGTGTACAGGTGAGTATATGATATTTTGGCTACCTTAAAGTAAGGCTAATAAATACCTTATAAAGAAAGGAAGTAAATTTCCGCTTTAAGATGACAATAAATATCTCGGATAGGTAGTAGTTAAGGTAATGGCTTAACTAGCTTAAAATTCCGTAATCGAGGCTGAGAGGTCCATCGGTCACATTGGGTCTGAAAAAAGCCCAATACGTATAGTACAGCAGTGGGGAATATTGGTCAATAGCCTAAAGGCTGAACCAGCAATTTGGAAGAACGTAAAGCTTCGGCTTGTGAAACCTAAAAATAAAGGTAAGCATCGACTATGTCGAATAAAGTTCTAGATATAATATTGATTATGACAAATTTTTATCTATTTGTCTTGACCAAAATACGTGCCAGCAGTCGCGGTAATACGTAAAAGACAAGTGTTATTCATCTTTAATAGGTTTAAAGGGTACCTAGACGGTATTATTAGCCCAAAAAAGGGTACGATAGTACTAGAGTTTTATAGGAGAAGGAGGTATTTATGGTGGAGAGTTTATATTTAATTATACCTTAGAGACTGGTAAAGGCGAAAGCAACCTTCTATCTAATAACTGACGTTGAGGTACGAAGGCCTGGGTAGCAAACAGGATTAGATACCCTAGTAGTCCAGGCAGAGAATTCTAAATGCCATATGCTAGATTAATTTAGCATATAAATGAAAGTGTAAGCATTTCACCTTAAGAGTAATGCGGCAACGCAGAAACTGAAATCATTAGGCCGTTTCTGAAATCAGTAGTGAAGTATGTTATTTAATTCGATAATCCACGAAAAACCTCACCACGATTTGCATATTATTTTTAATCTTAATTGGTTAAAATTATTACAAGCGTTGCACGGCTGTCTTCAGTTAATGTCGTGAGATTTTGGTTAGTTCCATAAAATTAACGTAAACCCTTGCTTTATTTTTAAATAGTATTTTATAGAGCAGTTCGCCATTATATTGGTTGATATATGGGACCAAGACAAGTCATCATGACCTTAATGTTGTGGGCTATAGACGTGCCACATAACCCTATACAAAGAGATGCGAAAATGTGAATTTAAGCTAATCTCAAAAGTAGGATATAATACGGATTGTAGTCTGTAACTCGACTACATGAAGAAGGAATTACTAGTAATCGTGAATCACCATGTCACGGTGAATTTTTTCTCGGATAGGTACTTACTACTCGTCGCGCGCTGAAAGAAGTTTATGCAATAAGTTTGGTCAACTATTTATTTTTAATTAAGATAATACGTTCTTTATATATATTTAGTTAATTTTCGTATGTGTTACTTCGATTGGTGTTAAGTCGAAATACGGTTCGTGTAGTGGAAATTGCACGGGGCTAATTAAAGTAAACAATAAACTGTATGTAATATTTAAGATATTGTATACTAAAGGAAGGTTCCGTTTGTTGGTATGACGGGTTGAGCTGTAAACTCAATAGCCTTTTGCTGTCGAAGGTTCAATTCCTTTTCTTCCTAAATAGTTTATTAAGCCTAATAGCCCAAATGCGGGTTGATGTAATAGTAACATAACTGACTCATGATCAGTATATATTGGTGCAAATCCTTTGCCCGCACTTTAATCAACAACTTCATTGTATATGTAGAGCCTTTATAGCTCAAAGGTAGAGCATAATACTGTTAATATTGTGGTTAGATGTTCGAATCATCTTAAGGGCTAATTAATAATGTTTATGTTTCTGTTTATGTTTCTGTCTATGTTTCTGTTTCTGTATCTCTACCTATCTGTTTCTTAATTTAATTTAATTTAATTCTGTTTGAGTTTATTTATTTTTTATGTGTGTTAGCTTAATAGGTAGAGCTTTGTGCTACGGACACAAGGGTACAAGTTCGAATCTTGTACTCACTTTCCTGACTAGGTTTACTCAATGTACTTAAAGTATGTACACAATATAATTCTAATTATCTAATATATAGATATATCTTAGTCAAAAGTGTAGGAGATTTAAAAAACTATACATAAAAAATGAACTTATCACTTTTTGTTTTTCATGAAACTTTTACAAACGGGTACCAAACAGAGGTATTAGACTTGTTGTCTTTGATTTGTATTTTTTCTGGTATCTTGGTCATAGTATGTAAGAATCCCATAGTTTCTGTGCTATTTTTAATCGGGTTATTTTTAAGTATATCTTGTTATCTTATAGTGTTAGGCCTTAATTTTATAGGTTTATCTTACTTATTAGTTTATGTAGGAGCTGTTTCTATTTTATTCCTTTTTATACTTATGTTAATAAATGTTAGAATAAGTGAATTATCAAATGAAACAAGTAATAGTATCCCACTTCTTATATTTGGTTTAGGTCTTGGTCTTAGTTTTCCAGCTGATAACTTATGACCTTTAAAGGGGAGTCTTGATGAAAAAAGTGTTAATATAAACTTAGATAATAATCTAATTAATATAGAAGATATTACACCAAAGGATCTTGATTTAAGCTATGTTACAAGTAAAACATGGGACGGAACTTTATCTGAAACTAGTCATATAACTACTATTGGAAATATTTTATATTCTAGTCATAGTATATGATTAATATTGACCTCGATAATTTTATTATTAGCTATGGTAGGTGCAATTGTTATAACAATAAAACAAAAAAACTAGTGCAATACTAAGATTTAATATTAAATTGTCTATAGTAATTATAGATGGGTTAGCTCAAAGGGTAGAGTTTTGTGTTATGGACATAAGGACACAAGTTCGAATCTTGTACTCACTTTCGCACTAGGTTTACTCAATGTACTTAAAGTACGTACACAATATAATTCTAATTATCTAATATATATATCTATGTATCTTAGTCAAAAGTGTAGAATAATATATAAAAATTAAATTAAACAAAAGATATTCGAATTGTTAAGAACATTTCTGGAAAATTTTACCAATAGTGGTTTAGATTATTTAGTAGCAGTAGCACCCTATTTAATTAAATTACCTGATTTATCTTTGTGTGAGTCTCTTATCTTAAGTAAGCAATCTTGAGGGCTTATTGCATGAAATAGTATAATTAAAGAAACTAGGTGTTTAGAGTATATAATGTTCCTAACGGTTATTTATATAAGAATGGTAATATAATTATACCTCTAAGTAGAATTTGTGACGTAGATGCTGTAGCTCATGGTGTTATATGTGGTAATGTTAATTTAGATGTACTTATCGCAGACTATCGTGTTATGCTTAACAGTCGATATTTTTCGGAATTAGCTATTCTTGAAGCTGACCCTGAAACGGGTAGAATTCGTATTATGTGGCATATAGCTATAAATGTGCACAATCATGGAGTAGCGGAGTAATTTAAATCTGTGGTTTTGAGGAGAGTAAGTGAAATAACTGCTGCTGGTGGTACATAAAGTATTAACATAAATATAGGTTAATATATATATATAAATTAATCCTAGAGGGATTAGCTCAATTGGTAGAGCAACCGTTTTACACACGGTAGGTTGAATGTTCGAATCATTTATCCCTTAAAAGGAGTTTATTATAAAGTTATTAATATTTAATACATTAGTCTGTCTTTTATACTTCCTTTTGTAAATTTCTTTTTTTTTATCTAGAAGAATAAATGTAAGTCTATATCAATACCTACATATGTATCAGATTCTAAATAAAATTAAAAATATGAAGCTAATTATTACCCGATTCTATTTATACTACAGAGAAAACTTAATTCATAATAGATGAGTTAATTAAAGGTCTGTAATATATATTAATCTAAATATAAAGACCGGACAATTTATAGGTTAATATATATATATTAACCCTAGAGGGATTAGCTCAATTGGTAGAGCAACCGTTTTACACATGGTAGGTTAAATGTTCAAATCACTTATCCTTTAAATAGAGTAGTATCTACAATAAATTGAACGTCTCCTTAAACCATGTATATATACGTATCTTTTTTTTTTTAGGTATTAGTTCTTCTAAATATGAATGTTATATCAATATTTAACACGAAAAATAAAAATGTATCTGATTAATACACAAATAGTGAAAAAGGAAAATTAAGTTTGTTCCAGACAAGTAAAGAAAAATAAAAAGATGACAAACCTTAACAGAAGTCAGTTTCAAGCACATCCGTTTCATTTAGTTTCTCCTTCACCTTGACCTATTTACACATGTATTGCCTTATTTAATTTAACTACCAGCGGTGTCTTAACTATGCACGGATTTAGTAACGCAGGATTCTATTTAGCTTGTTCTTTTATAGCTGTTGTTTCTTCTATGTCCTTTTGATGACGTGATGTTATAAGTGAGGGTACATATTTAGGTAATCATACATTAGCAGTACAAAAAGGGTTAAACATGGGTGTTGCTCTATTTATTGTTTCAGAAGCATTATTTTTCTTAGCTATCTTTTGAGCCTTCTTTCATAGTGCTTTATCACCTACTGTAGAATTAGGTGCTCAATGACCACCTATGGGTATAGAAGCTATAAATCCTTTTGAATTGCCTTTGCTTAATACTATTATATTATTGTCTAGTGGTGTAACAGTTACATATGCTCATCATTCTTTAATACAAGGAAACAGAAGTGGAACCTTATACGGTATAGTAGCTACAGTTTTATTAGCCTTAATCTTTACAGGTTTTCAAGGTGTAGAGTACACAGTCTCTTCATTTACTATAAGTGATGGAGCCTACGGATCATGTTTTTATTTTGGGACAGGTTTCCATGGGATACACGTAATGATAGGAACAGCTTTTATAGCTGTAGGTTTATGACGTGTATTAGCTTACCATGCTACAGATAACCATCATTTAGGTTTAGAGTCAAGTATATTGTATTGACATTTTGTAGATGTAGTATGACTTTTCTTATTCGTATCTATATACTATTGAGGGTCATAAATATAACTATATAAGTATTAGTAAACTAATAAAAGATAAATAATATTATATATCTTTAGAGACTTTGGCTTAATTGGTAAAGCATGTGCCTTTTAATCACTATTATATGGGTTCAAATCCCATAGGTCTTAAAAGAATAAGCGGCTATAAGTTAATGGTAAACCCGACGTCTTCCAAACGTTTTATGTCGATTCGACTTCGGCTAGCCGCAAAATAAACAAGGGTTAGTCACTTAATTGGTAAAGGACTTTCTTGTCACGAAAGTAGATGTCGGTTCGAATCCGGTCTGGCCCGCATATATACTGAAATATGTTTTTTATTGTTAGCATAAAAAAGTCTTTTTATTATGTTATCATAGAAAGGAAAAGTTGCCATTGGTAAGGCGAGATATTTGCTAAATATTGTGTATTAACACCTGGATGTTCAATTCATCTCTTTTCCGTTAATAAAAAGCTATACTTTTCGTTAAGGTTTTAATAAAAGAGCATAGTTTAATAGGCAAAACAAGAAGCTTCAGATTTCATGTTCTCAGTTCAAGTCTGAGTACTCTTGTAAAACATATATTAGTTTAGCATAAGGTTCTTTAACTTAATTGGTAAAGTGCGTTTTTGATAAGGATGTTATTCAAGTTCAAGTCTTGAAAGAATCATAGTATAATACTATATAAATTATATGTTGTAAACATAGTAAAAGAGAATTGGCCGAGCGGTTTAAGGCGGTAAACTTGAGATTTATTTGGTTTTTATAAATCACATCCGTTCAAATCGGATATTCTCTGTATTATTAGCAATAATACATTATTATAAACGGGTTAGAGCCAGGTTGGTTAGGCGTCTCATTTGGGTTGAGGAATTGTTATGTTCGAACCATAATAACCCGAAAATACGTAATTTAGTACTACATGTACTAAATTGGTATTAGTAATATAATGTAATGGATATAGATTTAATGTTTATATACTATAAATTGTAGTATAAGCAAGTATATAAAGAAACTATTAGGAATACCTTGCTATATATTAAAGAGAGTAATATTTTAAATTGTGTAAAAATACTTAACACATGAACTCTTAGATAAATTCAGTAATAAACGAAGTGAATTGAAACATCTTAGTAGCTTTAGGAAAAGAAATCAAACGAGATTCTACAATTAGTGTGAATTAAAGTAGAAGAGCCTAGAGTATTAAAAGGAGATAAAGGATAACTAAATCTCTATTAATACTTTAAATAAGTAGAACGGGCTATAAACCTGTTTGAATGTTAAGGGGAACCTTCCTCTAAGGCTAAATATAATATATAAGCGACAGCGTATAGTTCTGTGAAGGAAAGGTTTGAATTAGTAGTTTTATAAGCAGCTCAAGCAAAGTTTAAATACATAGTGAGAGCGTACCTTTTGCATAATGGGTCAGTAAGTTAATGTTAGATGCGAGCAGCAATGCCTAGATAAACCAATTATGAAATAATGAATTAGTATCTAAAATTAGACCCGAAGCCTGGTGATCTTACCATAGTCAGGGTTATAAAAGCCCGAACGGGTTATCGTTGTATAGATATCCGATGAACTGTGGTAAGTTAGTGAAAGACAAAACTGACCAGGATAGCTGGTTTTCTGCGAAACCTATAGAAGTAGGTAATTTAAGTTACATCATAGCAGGTACAGAACTGTGATCTCAGGCAACTTTAATAGATAACATATTTATTTGTGTTATTTATTATTTTTGTACATATCGGGGGATCGTGAAGATTTTATCGGTGAGTATTCGCACTCGGAAGGGCAATGATGAATATTAAATAATCAGACATAGTACGCTAAGGTTGTATGTCTAAAGGGAAACAGCCCAGAACAAGAGTTAAGGTTCCAAAATTAATATTAAGTGAAATTAAGGAAGTTTCTATCAAATACGACTAGGAAATAGGCTTAGAAGCGGCCATTTTTTGAAGACCTCGTAACAGAGCACTGGTTCAGTAAATAGTTTACTATTTACATTGATAGTGGCACCGAAAATTTAACGGATCTAAATAATATACCGACACCTTGTCCATATTAAAACATAATATTATATAATATGGGGTAGCGGAACGTTGGGTAAATTTTAGACTATTTCTTAAAAAGATTTAGGAATAAATGACCCAAGTGACAATGCTGACATGAGTAACGAAAAAGGGGGTATATCCCCCTCGCCTAAAGCTTATGGATTTTTTAAAGTAACGGCCTCTAAGTTTATAAACCTAAAGGATTAAACGATGAGAAAATCTTGTCTACAAAGTAACAACCTTTTATAAGAAAAAGAGATTAAGATGTTTCGTCTTATTATCTTTTTCTTAAGTGAAGAAGGTTCTGGAAAAACAGTAAAAACCTTAAATAGTAAATATCTTAAAAATATTTATTATTAAGGCGACATAATAACCGTACCTAGAGTCTACCCCAAGTAAGCAAGTAGAGTATACGAAGGCGTTTGAGTGAACAATCATTAAGGAACTCGGCAAACTAACTACCGTAACTTAGGGATAAGGAGAGCCATTCCTCCTGATTAATATCAGGTAAAGAATAGGAAGCATGGAATAGTGTTGTACGACTGTTTAATTAAAACAAAGCACTCTGCAGTAAGATAATAAATCAAAGTATTGAGTGTGATTTCTGCCCGATGTCGGCTGGTTAACGGATTTATTAAGTTGACTAATATAAGCTTGACTTTGAAGGAAACCCCGATCAATGGCGGCCTTATTTTGAGGGTCCTAAGGTAGCGGAATACCCTGGCCGTTAAATGCGGTCTTGCATGAATGATTTAACGATACAACAGCTGTCTCAATGATTGGCTCAGTGAAATTGGAATAACTGTGCAGATACAGTTTACCTCTAGTTAGACGAGAAGACCCTATGCAGCTTTACTGTTGCTAGTTATTGAATGTGATTTAATTAATTTTAGTAATATAAGGTAATTGGTTAGATATTATTGGAAGACCTTTATTTTATTCGTCATATTGATAGATTTATTCTATTTTCTTATCTAAAGATAGGAAATTACCCCTACTATGTTAGGGAAACAATGGCTAGGAGGCAGTTTATGCGGGGCACAGATCCCATAAAAAGTACCTGGGTGTATCCAAAGTTAATTTTGTAAAATTGACATGACTTACTTCTAAGTATACTATTTGGAAATAAGTTTTCATGACTAACAATACATTATATATTTAATGTATTTATTTTTAGTTTGTTATTTGGTGTAGCTTATGCTATAACTAATCCAGCTATTTATCTATTAAGTTAGAAATATTTTTTTATCCTAGTAAGATTTTATCTATATGGAAAATAGATGTAATTAAAACATTGAAGTAGATATCTTTCCAATGTTTTTTAATTTTTTTATTAGGTGTATTTGGTGAAACCAAACTACAAATTGCTAATATGATAATTATGTTTATTACTTGTCAAGTTTAATGGCTTAATCTTGCTTTACTGTTTGACTTACACGTCTATCAGTCGCGTAAGCGGGGCATATGATCACAAGATGCAGAAAGGAAAGGTCTTGGATTTATGAAAAAGCTACGCTAGGGATGTTAGTCCTCCAATGTTTAAGTCTACTAATATTTAATATTGGTTAATTAGACTTAAACTCATTGGCAATTTATTGGGTTAATTTCAAGAATAACTTTGTCTGAGGACTTAGTATACTTGAAGCGAACTTTACTTTAGCATAATTACCTTAAAAAGGTGTTAAAAGTAAAACCGTTCAACGACTAGAAAGTGAGTTATGCTAACAATAATCTTTCTAATAATGCCCAACTTTCTTAATATATAGTTATATAATTGCAATATTATTTTATATTGCTTAACCTTAGTTAATATTAATTTATTAATGAAATAGTCTTTACTTTAGTTTAGTTTCTTTAAAGTTTTTAGATTAAAGTAAAGCTTATTACCACTGTATTATGTTGGTATAAATAATTAAAAAACCATGAAAAATAATAACCAAAAAACTGAAATATTGAAACCCCTTATATTTAACAAAAAAATAAATTTTAAACATAAAATAATACCTTTAGATGTTATTTCTAACACTATAGGTCCTACTCGTGTTTTTCCTGCTGCGACTAAAGAATGATTTAATTCTGTGTATGCTTATAACCAAAGTTATATAAAAAATTTATCTATTGCAGATAAAACTTTAAGTCAGTTAGTTAAAAGTTATTTTAATTTTTATTTTAATAATAAAACATTAAAAAGTAGTAAAATAGCTATAAGATTTAGAAGACTATCTCTAAATAAGATATTGATAAGTAAAGCAGAATTAAAACACACAAGTTCTAAAGTAACAGTAACCTTATATACATATAATGCAGAAAAAATTTATTTAACTTTAAAATTGAAAAATTTAATAAAAGCTTATTTTACCTCTATACTTAAAAATCTTGATATAAATCCATCTTTAATAAATCTATTACATGATATAAATGTATATAAAAAAGAAGCTTCTCTTGTAGATTATTTAGAGGAGTTAAAGTCTAATTTAAAGTCAAATCTAGACTTAAAAGTAGACCCTTATATGGTATCATATTTAGATATTATAAATGAAATGATAATTTTAAGTAAAAATGATAAAATAGCTCATAAAAAATTGGACCAATTATATACAGAGTCCTTAAGAAAAAATTTTTTAAGTAAAGAAATTAAAGAGATTGCTACATGTAAACTTTTACTTAACTTAAATAAATCTAAATTTGAGGATGAGTTTATATTAAAATTAAAAGGAATAATAGGTAAACTTTACAGTAAAGAAGTAGAATTTAATATAGTAAATTTAAAAACTTTGTATTTCAATAGTGACATTTTTACAGAAGTAATATCTACAAAATTGAAAAATAGAAAAAATAATCTATTAAATGTCTTAAAATCTTCCTTATATTTAGTTAAATTACCTAGAGTTAATAAGATAAAAGAAAATAGTGTAAAAGTAGATAACTTTTGCCTAGATCACCTTAAAAATTTACATATTAATTCTAATATAAATAAATATAACACAGATAAGGATACGTTAGATCAATTATTACTAGATATATTACCTTCTTCAACGTTTATGTCAGGTGATAAAGATAAAACACCTTTAACAGCTTATAATGAAAATTATATTAACACTTATAATCCGTTAGATATTGTATTTGATTCTTTGAAAAATAAGGATATGTCGGGTGTAAGATTAGAAGCTAAAGGTAGATTAAGTAAACGTTCTACTGCCTCTAGATCTGTATTTAAGGTAAAATGAAAAGGTAGCATTAAAAATTTGGATTCTTCTTATAGAAAATTATCATCAGTAATGTTAAGAGGTCATGCTAAATCTAATGTGCAATATACTGTAGTAAATACAAAAACACGTAGTGGAGCTTTTGGTCTTAAAGGTTGAATAAGCAGTAAATAATTACTAAATAGTATTATTATCCTTTTAAATTATTCTTCATAATTCTCGCGTTGCATTTACTATATAAAAAGAAATGAAGAAATAGTCTGAACCATCTTGTGAAAGATGGAAATAAAGGATAAATAACCTTTATGATAACAAATTTTGAACAGGCTAATTGCGCCAGGAAGTACAAATTGAGTGCGCAGTTTGGCACCTCGATGTCGGCTTAACTTATCCACATGAATGCAGTAATCATGAAGGGTTCGACTGTTCGTCGATTAATAAGTTACACGAGCTGGGTTAAATACGTCGTGAGACAGTATGGTTTCTATCTTCTAGAGGAAATTAGAATAAAATAAGGATAGCCCCCTCGTACGAAAGGAGCTGGGTATATTAACCTATGGTTTACCTGTTGTTTATGTGCCCAATATTAATAAAAGTATAATTAAGTTTATACAGGGATGTTACTTTCACTTAAGTAAATATATAGCATAGGCACGGCAGGAACGCTACGTTAGTTAAAGATAAGTGCTGAATGCATCTAGGCGCGAAACTTACTTTAAGATATTCTTAAATATAGGTAGTTTAACACTACGATTTCCATATTTTATTAAATATGTGATTAATAGGCTTTAGCTGAAAGAATTTAAATGTTTTTAGGCATAAAGTACTAATTTTATAAATAACTGATTATTATATATATCTTACATTATATTATCTCTATTGTTTTTTTTTTTAAGATATAAAAAAAAAATCCTAAAATTTTTATAAGGCCAATTAATAAGCCTGGTTAGCATAAAAGTAATGTAGCTGTTTTGTAACCAGCTGAAGCAAGTGCGATACTTGCACTGGGCTTGGTTTAACAAAAAAAAAGTTTTTTTAGTATTTCTATTAACATATATACCTTATACCGATAATAGGTAATGAGTATAAAATGTATATACTTTCGGTTTTTATGTATTAAATTGATTATTTAAGTCATAAAAGGCCTTATAGTCGAGGGGTTAAGACTTGATACTTTCACTGTCATATTCGAGGGTTCGAGTCCCTCTAAGGTCAATGAATAATATCATTTTTATTTAATATTATGCAAATGTTACAATCTTATATTATAAATGTTATAGTGCATAAGATATATATATATTAGTAGATGTATACATGGTATATATGGTTTAGACCGGTATTTAAAGGTTATAGCTTAATTGGTAAAGCAAGCTGCTCATGACGGTTTAGATGAGTGTTCAAGTCACTTTGGCCTTAATATTATATAGTCCGAGTGCTGGAATTGGTAGACAGGGTAAACTTAAGCTTTACTGATATAATATCGTGAACGTTCAAGTCGTTTTTCGGATAGTATTTAACTAAATATATTATTTGGTTTATATAATATTTATATATAATATATTTAGAGGTTTATATTTTAAACTATCTATATAGGGGACATAGTTTAATTGGTAAAACTGCGACTTTGCAAGTCGTTATCTCAGGTTCGAATCCTGATGTCTCCATAATTAAATCTAAATTTTAGCTCGAGAAGCTCAATTGGTAGGGCGAGGTCTTGAAGCGATCTAGGTTGTAAGTTCAACTCTTATCTCGAGCATATTTCCTATATAGGTGTATTTAAATTAACAAAGGTAGTGATGGAATTGGTAGACATGAATAGCTTAGGACTATTTGATTTTCTTATCTTACCCGTTCAAGTCGGGTTTACCTTATAAACTATGTATAGTATATATATTTGGAGTAAAATAAAGCATAGATATATAAGTATACTCCAAATTTATATATCTATGCTGTAGACTAATAGGCAAGTCATAGGTTTTTGATGCTTATTATTGGGTGTTCGAATCACTTCAGCATAATAAAACCTAAAAGATAAAGGTGGGTATAGTTCAATCGGTAGAACGACTGTATGTGGCACAGTATGTTCCCTGTTCAAGTCAGGGTACTGACCCTTTAAATTAAAAAAAGATAAGATATAAGTCAGCCAGGATAGTTTAATTGGTTAGAACATTAATTTCATGCATTAATAATGAGAATTCAAATTTCTCTCCCGGCTCATGTTAATTCTTTCACTTATTTCATTATTAATGTCGAATGCCGTTTCATTGAGACGAGACAAATCTATTCTATATAGCAGAATAACTATAATAATTTTATTATTATCTAGTTATCTTACTTTAGATAGTTTATATTTAACAAACTTAGATACGGGGATAGGTTTATACGGGGGTTTATTTAGTGCTACAAGCATAACTCATACATTTCAGTTATTTATCTTTTTAGTTAGTGCTGCTATATTACAATTAACAAGTTTTTATCCTAGAAAAGTCTTTTTTAAAAACTCTTCTAAGTTATTATCTTATAATACAATTAACTTTAAATCTAAAATTTTAAATAAAATGGGAGAACAATTTAAAATAATTGAATACCCTTTAATTATATTGTTTATTATAACAGGTGCTGTTTTTTTAGTTTCAACAAGTGATTTAGTGTCTATTTTTTTAAGTATAGAGTTACAAAGTTATGGGTTATATTTATTAAGTACTATATATAGAAATTCTGAACAAGCAACTAGTGGAGGTCTTACTTATTTTTTATTAGGTGGATTAGCTTCTTGTTTTATATTATTAGGTTCGGCCCTTTTATATGCTAACTCTGGTACTACTAGTCTTGATGGTATATATGTTATTGCTAGTATAAGCGATTTAGGTTGTGATATAAGCAATAATACTCAATCTTGATATAAACCTGATTATATAAATATGTCTTTACTTATATTATGTGTAGGATTTTTATTTAAAATAAGTGCTGCACCTTTTCATTTTTGATCACCTGATGTTTATGATGCTGTGCCTACTGTAGTTACTACATTTATTGCTATAATAGCAAAAATATCTATATTTATATTCTTTTTAGAATTAGTGCACTATACTAGTAATTCCTTATTTATAAATAATTTTAGCTGAACTACTAGCTTATTAGTCAGTTCTTTACTATCATTAATAATAGGTTCAGTATTAGGTTTAACACAATTTAGAATAAAAAGATTGTTTGCCTATAGTACTATAAGTCATGTAGGATTTATATTATTAGCTTTAAGTATTAACAGCATAGAGTCAATTCAAGCTTTCATTTTTTATTTAATGCAATACTCTTTAAGTAATTTAAATGCATTCATGTTGTTATTAGCAATAGGATATTCATTGTATTGCTATAGTAATGAGAATAAAAAATATAGTTTTTTATTAGATAAGAATAACTCACCTATACAATTAATTAGTCAAATGAAAGGTTTCTTTTATATAAATCCTATGTTAGCTTTAAGTTTAGCTATTACTTTATTTTCTTTTGCAGGTATACCTCCTCTTATAGGATTTTTTGCAAAACAGATGGTATTAAGCGCAGCTTTAGATAGTGGATATGTTTTCATAACACTTGTTGCAATATTAACTAGTGTAATAAGTGCAGTATATTATCTAAACATTGTAAAAGAGATTTTCTTCGATAAACCTGAATATAAAGTAAATCCTTATATTTCAGATGTTGACATGTATGCGACTATAACCAAAAAGAATGGAATAGTTCAAAAATTAAGCTTTAAATATGATAGCATAATACTATCAAGCCATTTAACTATAACAATAAGTATTTTAACTTTAATAATCTTATTATTTATTTTTATGCCTCAAGAATCATTAAGTATGTCAAATATATTAGCTTTAATATTATTTAACTCATAATGTCTAGTATTACTTTTTTTTTTGTATTTATACCATTATTAGCTATCATTTTATTAGCTGTAAATTTAATATTCGCTCCTCATAATCCTTACGATGAAAAGGATAGTGCATTTGAATGTGGTTTTCATTCTTTTTTAGGACAAAATAGAACACAATTTAGTATTTCTTTTTTTATATTTGCCCTTTTGTTTTTATTATTTGATTTAGAAATACTTTTAGTTTATCCTTATGTAGTTAGTGCATATGCTAACGGTGTATATGGTTTAACTATAATGCTTGTATTCTTTTTAGCCTTAACGCTAGGTTTTGCGTTCGAATTAGGTAAAAATGCCTTAAAAATAGAAAGTAGACAAACTTACACTTTACATAGTAATTACATTAAAATTAATAAAATAGTAGGTAAGCCTGCAAAAGTTTAAATTTGTTTTTTTTTGTATTAGATATATTCGGGTAGGGTATATTTCATCTTTTCTGTCTGCTTTATTTAATTTTGTCTAGTATATGTTATTATCTCTTTTATTAGTAATACCTTTAATAGGTATATTTATAATATCCACTTGCATGTCTTATGATACCTCTGCCTTAAATAATAAACGTATAAAAACAACAGGTTTAATAACATCCATTGTTAATTTATTATGTTCATTCTTAATATTCATACTTTTTGATTTTAGTGTTAATCAATTTCAATTTGTACAAGAGTATCATGAAGTTAGTTCATATGATTTTTATTTAGGTGTTGATGGGCTATCTATATATTTTGTGCTATTGACTACTATTATAGTACCTATAGCACTACTTTCTAACTGGAAATCTATAAAAGAAAATATAAGATCTTATGTTATTATTATATTACTATTAGAAAGCTTATTATTAGCTGTATTTTTAGTATTAGATATATTATTATTTTATGTGTTTTTTGAAAGTATATTGCCCCCTTTATTTTTATTAATTGGTTTATTTGGATCAAGTAATAAAGTAAGAGCAAGTTTTTATTTATTTTTATATACATTATTTGGGTCATTATTCTTATTATTATCGATACTTACGATGTCATCTATAATGGGAACAACAGATTTTGATGCTTTATATAAAACTAATTTTAATTACTCTACACAATTATTCTTATTTTATGGTATATTTATAGCATTTGCTATTAAAACTCCTACTATTTTTTTAAACACATGGTTATTAAAAGCTCACGTTGAATCACCTTTAGGTGGTAGTATCCTATTAGCAGGTATTGTGTTAAAATTAAGTTTATATGGTATATTTAGACTTATATTACCTTTATTACCTAAAGCTTCTTTAGATTATACATATATAGTATATCTTATAGGGGTAATCACTATAATATATGCTAGTTTTAGTACGTTAAGAACAATAGATATTAAAGAACTAATTGCTTATAGTTCTGTTTCACATGCTGCAGTATATTTAATAGGTGTGTTTAGTAATACAATACAAGGTATAGAAGGAGGTATAGTTTTAGGTTTAGCTCATGGTTTTGTATCTAGTGGTTTATTTATATGTGTAGGTGGTGTATTATATGACAGATCTGGGACAAGATTGATACCATTTTATAGAGGTATAGCTCAAATTATGCCTATATTTTCTATATTATTCTTTATATTATGTTTAGCTAATTGTGGTGTTCCTCTTACTTTAAATTTTGTTGGGGAATTTATGTCTTTATATGGTGTATTTGAAAAATTACCATTATTAGGTGTAATGGCTAGTTCTTCTGTTGTCTTTTCAGCTGCTTACACTATTTTTATGTTTAATAGAATAGCTTTTGGAGGAGCCTTCTTTTTAACTTTAAAAAACCAATATAGTTTAGTAGATTTAAATGTACGAGAATTTTTCATGCTATTTAGTCTAGTTCTTCTTACAGTAGTCTTAGGTATATATCCTGCTCCAATTTTAGACGGATTACATTATTCAGTGTCAACATTAATATATAGCTTTTTTCGCCCCTAATATGTTATTTTTATTTTTTTATATATTACTTTTAATATGGATTATTACAATAATTTACATTTGCAAATCTAGTTTTTTATTAATGATACAAAGAATTCAGATGTTTTATTTTTGTAGAATCGCTATGCTACCAACTAAGACTATATACATAATAGTATGGTTAATTATAACATTAATTAACAACATATGGGGTAATTTTGATATAGTAGATTACTTAGGAATTGAAACACGTGAATTAAAACAAACATTTTTAGACTGTGTCTTTTCAGTAAGATCAACAGACAACGAATCTGTGGGTAGTAATACTGATAGTAATAGTGATACTGATAGTAGTACTGAGAATAACAGAAGAGCAGCGGAAGAGGAAAAGGAAGAGAGAGAGGAAGAGAAACAAGTCTCGGAAGACGATAGTGACTATGTGTATTCTGAATCTGATTCTGAACCTGATACTAGTACTGAGAGTGAGAAAGAAAGTACGAGAAGGGAACTAGAGAAGGAAGTCTTAGCGTGAAACGCTCAGCTTGCGTCTATTGTTCGTGAGACTTATGAGGATGAAGAAGTAGATGTTTACGATAAAGCCCTTGCTAAAAGTAAGGCTGCTCTTTGTAAGGATTATTCTGAAATATTTGATCATATAGAGGCAACTGAGGATGATCCAAGTAAACGTAGTAAATACTTGAATTATGATGCTAGATTACTTAAGAAGGAATTGGATGATTTGCCTGATGTAGTGACGGATCTTCTTATAGATTTAGAAACTGGAAATGCACAGTCTGCAAAAGGTCCTATCGGTCCTCCTGGTACTCCTGCTACAGAAGATGTTCCAAGAAATATTACTCGTTCTCTGGATAGTATTACTGCTAAGCTAGAGAATATTGCTGCAACAAGGTCTGCTGCTCCTGTAGATGATATTGCTGCACCTGCAGAAGAGTCTCCTGCAGAAGAGTCTGCTGCTTCTGCAGAAGAGTCTGCTGCTCCTAGCGATGTTCTTTCAAGAGGGAATTGAAGACCATGGACTCCACCTATAAATGAAAGTCCTATAGGTGATACTGCTGCTCCTTCTGTAGATGATCTTGTAAGTAACAAGAGAAAATTTGATTCGGACTCGTCAGATTCTTCTCCAGACAAAGGTAACAAAATAGTCAAGACTGGTTCAGAATCTGAACCCAAGGGTGACGCTTCTTAATTTTTATATTTACTTTTTTTTTTCTTTTTATTTAATTCTAATCTGTTTTTCCTTTTATATACCTATTACTTTTACTATTAATACTTATACAATATTATATTATGGATACAAGCAAAAAAAGATAATAAGAACAAATGATTTATTATATTAAAAATAGCTTTTTTAATTATTGTGACGCACCTAGTCCTTGAGGTTTATACTTCCAAGATACTGCTACTCCACAAATGGAAGGATTAGTAGAATTACATGATAATATTATGTTTTATTTAGTTATAGTATTATTCGCTGTAGGGTGAATAATGTTGTCTGTAATTAGAACTTATATTCATGAAAAATCCCCTATATCACACAAATACCTAAATCATGGTACATTAATAGAATTAATATGAACTATTACTCCTGCTTTAATACTGATACTTATAGCTTTCCCTTCTTTTAAATTATTATATTTAATGGATGAAGTAAGTGATCCAGCTATGTCTGTATTAGCAGAAGGTCACCAATGATACTGAAGTTACCAGTACCCTGATTTTTTAACAGATGACGGGGACTTTATAGAATTCGATTCATATTTAGTACCAGAATCTGACTTAGCTGAAGGAGGTTTAAGAATGTTAGAAGTGGATAATAGAGTTATACTTCCAGAATTAACACATGTTAGATTTATTGTTACAGCTGCTGATGTTATACATTCTTTTGCTTGCCCGGCTTTAGGTATTAAATGTGATGCATATCCAGGTAGATTAAATCAAGTATCTGTACTTATAAATAGAGAAGGTACATTCTACGGACAATGTTCAGAAATATGTGGAATTTTACATAGCTCTATGCCTATAGTTATAGAATCAGTTAGCATAGAAAAATTCTTATCTTGATTAGAAGATCAATAATTATTAATACATATAAATAT